TCAGCTACTTAAAAGGGTGTGATTTTTCTTGTTTAAAAAATCTCATGTGGTAGAGTATCAGCTACTTAAAAGGATGTGATTTTTCTTGTTTAAAAAATCTCATGTGGTAGAGTATCAGCTACTTAAAAGGGTGTAATAATTGTTTGAACCATTATTTATTTGGTTAAATTTAAAGTTTTATTCTTGCTTATTGATTTATTTTAATGATGTTTTACATGTTAATTTTTGTGTATTATTTATATTCTTGAAGGTTATATTTAATATATGCAGTACTTGATATTATAAATTAATGAAATTTAGATTTAGTAATTATTTTTTATATTGGCAAAAGTCGTGCCAGCAGTCGCGGTTATACGTAGAATATAAATAAATTATATTAGTTGGGAGTTAATATTAAATTTGTGAATTTATTTTTTAGTTTTTTGGGTGAAATTTTAAATTATATTTAATTTCTTTAATTGTTAATGAGGCTTTGAAATTTAAATTGTAAACTAGGATTAGATACCCTATTATTTTAAATGTAAAATTTAATTGCTTGAGTAGTATTAGTTATGTTCTTGAAACTCAAAGAATTTGGCGGTATTTTAGTCTTTTCAGAGGAATCTGTCCCGTAAATGATAATACACGATTTACTTTACCATTATTTTGTAATTTCAGTATGTATACCGCCGTCATCAGTTTATCTTTTGAGAGTTAAAAATTTTCTTTAATTTTAATTGGAATTTATGTCAGGTCAAGGTGCAGCTTATATTATGGTGGAGATGGATTACAATAATATTATTTATACGGATTATTATATGAAAAATAATATGAAGGTGGATTTGTAAGTAATTTTATTAAATTTGTTAAATTGATTTTAGCTCTAAAATATGTACATATCGCCCGTCGCTCTCATTTTTGAATTGAGATAAGTCGTAACAGAGTAGATTTACTGGAAAGTGAATCTAGAAAGATTTATACAAAATAAAGCTTTATAGTTAAGTATTTCATTTACACTGAATTGATTTTCGTGCAATTCGAATTATTTTGATATAAATATCTTAAATTTATTTTTGTATTTTATTTATTTAATAAAAATAATTTTTTGTTTTTTAGTTTTAGTATAGTTTATAGGAAAAATTTTATTTTTTATAATTTATTTTTACTGTGAAGGTTGGTTGAAATATTTGAAAAAATTTTATTATGAAAGTTTATTTAATTTATAGTACCTTTTGTATCAGGGTTTATTAAAAATATATTAATTATTTAATGTTCTCGATTTAAGGAAGAGTTAATATATTATTTTAGTTGACGTTGTATAGTTATTAAATATAATATATTTGAAATGAAATGTTATTCGTTTCTTAAGATATCTAGTTTTTCAAGATTTAAATTTAATTTATTTATTTGAGGGTAAATTTATTATTTAGGATTTATTTATTTTCAAATAAAAATATTTTGGGGGATAAGCTCTGGAATAGTTTTTATATAAAATTTTTATAAGTTATATTGTTTGTAGGCTTTAAATTAGCCTTCATTTTGAGTTTGTTATAAATTTACTAATTTGTATTTAAAATTTTATATCTTTTTTATGTTTTGTATTGAAATGAATTTATTAATTTTTTATAATTTGCAATAATGATTGAATTAGTATAATTTTATGTATATTGTTGAATTTTATGTTAATTTATTATAAGGAATTAGGCAAAACTTTATGCTCGCCTGTTTATCAAAAACATGTTTTTTTGTATTATAATTTAAAATTTGACCTGCCCACTGATTAATTTGAAGGGCCGCGGTATTTTGACCGTGCAAAGGTAGCATAATCATTAGTCCTTTAATTGTGGACTGGAATGAATGGTTTGACGAGGTATTAACTGTCTCTTGATTATATTTTGAATTTAACTTTTAAGTTAAAAGGCTTAAATGATTTTATAGGACGAGAAGACCCTATAGAGCTTAATAATTATTTATTTATTATATTTTTGGGTTTATTATTTTATTATATATTTAATTATTTTATTGGGGTGATGTAAAGAATTAATAAACTCTTTATTTTTAAGAACATTGATTTATGATTAATTGATCCATTATTAATGATTATAAGATTAAGTTACCTTAGGGATAACAGCGTTATTTTTTTTGAGAGTTCTTATCAACAAAAAAGATTGCGACCTCGATGTTGGACTAAGGTAAATATTGGGTGTAGAAGTTCAATAATTAGGTCTGTTCGACCATTAAATCCTTACATGATCTGAGTTCAGACCGGTGTGAGCCAGGTCGGTTTCTATCCTTAATTTATTTATATATTTTAGTACGAAAGGACCAAATATTTGAAAAATTTTTAATGTTTTGAATAATTATAATTTATTTTAACTATTTTGGCAGATAAGTGCCTTGAATTTAGATTTCATTTATGTAGTTTGATTTCTACAAATAGTATTGTTTATTTTTGATTTTTTATTACCTTTATTTGGGGGTTTGATATTAATTATTTGTGTTTTAGTTGGTGTAGCTTTTTTGACTTTATTGGAGCGTAAAGTTTTAGGTTACGTGCAAATCCGTAAGGGTCCAAATAAGGTTGGATTTATAGGTATTCCCCAACCTTTATCTGATGCTATAAAATTATTTACTAAGGAACAAACTTATCCATCTTTATCTAATTATTTTCTTTATTATTTTTCTCCTATTTTTAGATTATATTTATCTTTATTAGTTTGAATTATTTTTCCTTTTATTACTTTTTTATTTTCTTTTAATTTTGGTTTGTTATTTTTTCTTTGTTGTACTAGAATGGGAGTTTACACTTTGATAATTGCTGGTTGATCTTCTAATTCAAATTATGCTTTGTTGGGGGGGTTGCGTGCTGTGGCTCAAACTATTTCTTATGAAGTAAGATTAGCTTTAATTTTATTTTCTTTTATTTTTCTTATTGAAGGTTATTTTCTAATAATATTTTCTTTATATCAGTTATATATTTGATTTTTATTTATTTCTTTTCCTTTAGCTTTATCTTGATTTGCTTCATGTTTAGCTGAAACTAATCGTACACCCTTTGATTTTGCTGAGGGTGAATCTGAATTAGTTTCAGGATTTAATGTTGAATATAGAAGAGGAGGATTTGCATTGATTTTTATGGCTGAATATTCTAGAATTTTATTTATGAGAATATTATTTTGCGTAATTTTTCTCGGCTGTGATGTTTTAACTTTTATGTTTTTTGTAAAAGTTGCTTTGTTATCGTTTATATTTATTTGAGTTCGTGGGACTTTACCTCGGTTTCGATATGATAAATTGATGTATTTGGCTTGGAAGAGATTTTTACCTTTGTCTTTAAATTATTTATTTTTTTTTGTTGGTTTAAAGATTATATTTTTTTGCATTTTAATGTAATACTTGGTGATTTATTTTTAGTAATATTATATTGAAAGTTAATAGAAGAGTTTAACTTCTATAGTATGCTTTCAAGGCATACTGCTTTCATATAAGCTAATTAACTATTTTGTTAGCTTGTCTCATGTAATAAATGTTATTGGATTTAGGATGTAATATAGGAAGTATAATACTGTTAAAATTTGCCCAGTAATAATATAGGGGTCTTCTACTGGTCGTGCTCCAATTCATGTTAATAGGATTACAATTGTTGTTATGCATCAAAATAAAATTTGATTAATTGGGTAAAATTGTATTCCTCGAAATCTATTTATGCTTATGAATGGTATGATTAATAAGATGGCAATTGATATAACTAATGCAATTACTCCTCCTAACTTATTAGGAATTGATCGTAAGATTGCATATGCAAATAGAAAGTATCATTCTGGCTGAATATGTACTGGAGTTACTAAGGGATTTGCTGGGATGAAGTTGTCTGGATCTCCCAATAGATTTGGTCTTAATAGTGTTAATATAATTAATAAGAATAATGTAATGATGAATCCTACGATGTCTTTGAATGTAAAATATGGATGAAATGGAATTTTATCTATGTCTCTATTAATTCCTAAGGGATTGTTTGATCCTGTTTGATGTAGAAATAATAGATGAATTATTGTTAATGCTGCTACAATAAATGGTAATACGAAGTGAAATGTAAAAAATCGTGTTAATGTAGCATTATCTACAGCGAACCCTCCTCATACTCATTGTACTAGATCTGTCCCTAAGTAAGGAACAGCTGATAATAAATTTGTAATTACTGTAGCTCCTCAAAATGATATTTGTCCTCATGGTAATACGTAACCTATAAATGCTGTACCTATTACTGTGAATAAGATAATTACCCCAATTCTTCATGTATGGAGAAAATTATAAGACCCGTAGTATAACCCTCGTCCTACATGGAGATAAATACAAATGAAGAAGAATGAGGCCCCATTTGCATGTAAGGTTCGTAATAATCACCCATAATTTACATCTCGACAAATATGTACTACTCTATTAAATGCTGTATCAATTCTTGCTGTATAATGTATAGCTAAAAAAAGTCCTGTTATGATTTGTAAGATTAAACATAATCCTAATAGTGACCCAAAATTTCATCATGCTGAAATATTTGTTGGTGCTGGTAAATCTACTAGAGCGTTGTTGGCAATTTTAAATAATGGATGTGATGTTCGTATAGGTTTATGCATTAGTTTTTTTGTCGAATTGGTCCTTTGAAAATGTTAGTAATGTTAACAATTACAATTAGCGTTAAGAATAAATACATTACTAGTATTAATGTAATTAAATTTGAAGGATTATTATATAATTTTGTTAATGATAAGTTTGATTCTGAATATGTTGTTGATATATAATTATTGATATTAATTATATCAATGTTATTAATAATTGATGATGATAATGATGAATCTATAATTAAATATATGAATATAATGGTTACAATTATTCCTATTATAATAATTAATGTTCATGCAGGGATTTTAAATATTTCATTTGAAGCTAATCTAGTGATATAAATAAATAGTACTAATATTCCACCTAAGAATACTAAGAATAGAATATAAGAAAATCAGAATCTTTGATAGATGATTCCGGTTGATAAGCAGATTATTAATGTTTGTATAATAATAATTAAGGTTATTGTTAAGGGGTGATTAGCTAATATGAATATAATATTTATTGTTATTATAATTATTATAAATATTATTATTTGAATACAGAGAGTAGTTTATAAAAAATATTAATTTTGGGGATTAATGAAGAAGAAATTTCTTTCTCTCTGAGCTTTAAAAGATTAAATCTTATTTTTGGTTTACAAGACCAATGTTTTTATAAACTATTAAAACTAATGATAATAATATATGTATATTTTATGGTTTTTATTATTATATGTGGAGTTTGAGTTTTTTGTTCTAAGCGTAAACATTTGTTGGCTACTTTATTGAGTTTAGAATTTATTGTTTTGGGATTATTTTTTATATTATTTAATTATTTAAATTTAATGGAATATGAATTATTTTTTACTATATTTTTTTTGACTTTTTCTGTTTGTGAAGGTGCTTTGGGATTATCTATTTTAGTATCAATAATTCGTACTCATGGTAATGATTTTTTTCAATCATTTGTTATTTTGCAATGTTAAAGTTTTTTTTTGCTTTAATTTTTATGATCCCTTTATGTTTTTTTCATAATTTTTGGTGAATGGTTCATTCTATAATATTTATGTTAACATTTTTTTTTATAATAAATTTAGTTTTGGGGATGGATTTTGAATATTTAAGATATTTTTGGGGGTGTGATATTATTTCCTTTGGGTTAATTTTTTTAAGTTTTTGAATTTGTTCATTAATGATTATGGCTAGAGAATCCATTAAACATTATCATTATAATATTAATTTATTTTTGTTAATAATTATTTTGTTAATATTATTTTTATATTGTACTTTTAGAAGAATAAATTTGTTTTTATTTTATTTATTTTTTGAGTGTAGATTAATTCCAACATTGTTTTTAATTTTAGGTTGGGGGTACCAGCCAGAACGTTTACAGGCTGGTGTTTATCTATTGTTTTATACTTTGTTGGCTTCGTTACCTTTATTAATTGGTATTTTTAATATCTATAATAATTTGAATATATTATTTATCCCCTTATTGGTTGAGATAGATTTTATTAATTTGTTGTTTTATTTATGTATAATTTTTGCCTTTTTAGTAAAAATACCTATATTTATGGTTCATTTATGATTACCAAAAGCTCATGTTGAGGCCCCTGTTTCTGGTTCAATAATTTTGGCTGGTGTTTTATTGAAGTTGGGGGGTTATGGTTTATTACGTGTTTATAAAATTTTAATGAATTTGGGATTTACGTATAATATTGTATGGATTAGTTTAAGATTAGTAGGAGGTTTATTAATTAGTTTGGTTTGTTTGCGTCAAACTGATTTGAAGGCTTTAATTGCTTATTCCTCGGTTGCTCATATGGGAATTGTATTAGGTGGTTTAATAACTTTAAGAAGTTGAGGATTTTGTAGTTCTTATTCTTTGATAATCGCCCATGGTTTATGTTCTTCTGGATTATTTTGTTTAGCTAATATTTCTTATGAGCGATTGGGGAGTCGTAGTTTATTAATTAATAAGGGTTTAATAAATTTTATGCCTAGTATAACCCTATGATGATTTTTACTATGCTCTTCTAACATGGCAGCTCCCCCATCTCTTAATTTATTAGGGGAAGTTGGTTTATTAAATAGAATTGTTTCATATAGATGAATTTCAATATTAATATTGGTGTTGTTATCATTTTTTAGTGCTGCTTATACTTTATACCTATATTCATATAGTCAGCATGGTTCTTTATATTCAGGTATATATTCTTGTTCAATGGGCTATACTCGTGAATATTTATTGTTATTTCTTCATTGATTTCCTTTAAATATTTTAATTCTTAAAAGAGATTTATTTATATTATGATTATACTTAAGTAATTTAATTTTAAAATATTGATTTGTGGTGTCAATTATGTATTTTCATACCTTAGGTTTATGATTTGGAATTTATCTATTTGTTTTATGAGATTTATTTTTTTGTTTTTGACAAGAATTTTTTTAATATTTTTGGGGGTTGTATTTATTTTTTATGATTTATGTTATTTTATTGAGTGGGAATTACTAATATTAAATTCTTCTTCTATTGTTATGACATTAATTTTTGATTGAATGTCTTTAATTTTTATGGGATTTGTATTATTTATTTCATCATTAATTATTTTATATAGTGATGAATATATGCATGGTGATTTTAATATTGATCGATTTATTATTTTGGTGTTAATATTTGTTTTATCAATAATGTTTTTAATTATTAGTCCTAATTTAATTAGAATTTTATTAGGATGGGATGGATTAGGATTGGTTTCTTATTGTTTAGTAATTTATTATCAAAATGTTAAATCTTATAATGCTGGTATATTAACAGCTTTATCTAATCGTGTTGGTGATGTTGCTTTATTAATAGCTATTGCTTGAATATTAAATTTTGGTAGATGGAATTATATTTATTATGTTAGTGTATTTAATGATTCTTTTGAAATGCGTGTTATTGGTATATTAGTTTTATTAGCAGCTATAACTAAGAGAGCTCAAGTTCCTTTTTCATCATGGTTACCGGCTGCTATGGCAGCCCCTACTCCAGTTTCTGCCTTAGTTCATTCTTCTACTTTGGTTACGGCTGGTGTTTATTTATTAATCCGTTTTAATAGAATTATTTGTGATAATTGTTTAGGTCAATTTTTGTTATTATTTTCTGGTTTAACTATATTTATGGCAGGTTTGGGGGCTAATTTTGAGTATGACTTGAAAAAAATTATTGCATTATCTACATTAAGTCAGTTGGGGTTAATAATAAGAATTTTATCTATGGGGTATGCTAAATTGGCTTATTTCCATTTATTAACTCATGCCTTATTTAAAGCATTACTATTTATATGTGCTGGTTCAATTATTCATAATATAAAGAATTCTCAAGATATTCGTTATATGGGTAATTTGGTTTTACATATACCTTTAACTTCTATTTGCTTTAATGTATCTAATTTAGCATTATGCGGTATACCATTTTTGGCTGGATTTTATTCAAAGGATTTAATTTTGGAGGTGGTATCACTTAGATATTTGAATATATTTTCTTTTTTTTTATACTTTTTTTCTACTGGTTTAACTGTTTGTTATTCTTTGCGGTTAGTTTATTATTCTATAACTGGTGACTTTAATTGTCTTTCTTTTCACCCATTACATGATGAGGGTTGAATTATGCTTGGGGGTATATTAATTTTAATAGTTATGGCTGTATTTGGGGGGAGTTTATTAAGATGAATTTTATTTCCTAGCCCAATTATTATCTCTTTACCTATAAGTTTAAAATTGTTAGCATTATTTGTTAGATTAATTGGAGGGTTTTTGGGGTATGAATTATCTAAATTTTCTTTATCTTATGATTTGCAGTCTTTACGTTATTATTTGACAGTAAGATTTTTAGGTTCTATATGATTTATGCCTATAATTTCTACATATGGTGTTAATTATTATCCTTTAATTGTTGGTCTAAAATATTATAAGGTTTTTGATCAAGGTTGAAGTGAAGATTTTGGTGGTCAGAAAATTTATAATTCGTCAGTTGAATATTCACAATATATGCAGTGATGACAAGATAATGATTTAAAAATTTATTTAATTAGTTTTATATTTTGGATTATTATTCTTTTTATATTTATAGTTATTTAATTCAAGTAGCTTATATGTAGAGTATAACACTGAAGTTGTTATGGAAATAGTTTTATTCTTGAATATAAATTACATTTGTAAATATATAAAATTATATTATTTATACAATGAAAATGTATTGTTTTTATTAAACTATACAAATTTAATTAGAAATATAAACGGATTTTAACCGCTAGAGTTAAAAGTTAGCAGCTTTTACTTGAATCATCATATTTCTTTAATTGGAAATTTTAATTTCAATAATATTATTAACAGTAATATACCTCTTTTTGGTTTCAATTAAGTAAACAAGGATGATTTTCATCTAATTCCAGGTCGAAACTGGGGGCAATATTATCGCTTCTTATTTATATAAGGTAGATTGAAATACAATACTTTTTGAATGCAAATCAAATGTTATAATTAACTACAACCCTAGTTTGCTCATTCTAGTGCTCCTTGATTTCATTCATGGAATAGGCCAACTAGTAGAATTAATAAAAATATTATTCTTACAATTGATCATGATAGTAGGTTTGATCATTTTATAATAACAATGATTGGAAGTAATAATGCAATTTCTACATCGAAGATTAGAAAAATTACTGCAATGAGGAAGAATCGTAATGAAAATGGTAAACGTGCTGATCTTTTAGGGTCGAATCCACATTCAAATGGTGAATTTTTTTCTCGATCGTTAATTGACTTTTTTGATAGTGATGATGCTAATACTATTACTAATATTACTAATATTATGATAATTACAGCGGCTATATTAGATATTCAAATTATTTATTTTGAATTTTTTTTTCAATCTTTTTGATTGGAAGTCAAGTGTACGTTATATACTAAATAAATAATTAATTTTATCTACCTCACCAGTAGATTGAAATATATAAGAATAGTCATACCACATCTACGAAATGTCAATATCATGCTGCGGCTTCGAAGCCAAAGTGATGATTGGGTGAAAAATGTATTGTAATATGACGTAATAGACATACAATTAGAAATGTTGTACCAATAATTACATGTAGTCCGTGGAATCCTGTAGCTACAAAGAATGTTGACCCATATACAGCGTCAGCAATTGTGAAAGGGGCTTCAATATATTCATAGGCTTGTAAAATTGTGAAGTAAATTCCTAAAATTACAGTAAAAAATAATCCTTGTGTTGTTTGTGTGTAATTTCTTTCTATTAAACTATGATGTGCTCATGTTACTGTAACTCCTGAAGCTAGAAGAATAGCTGTATTGAGGAGTGGAATTTGTAATGGGTTAAATGGGTTGATTCCTATTGGTGGTCATATTGCCCCTAATTCAATTGCTGGTGATAGTCTTCTATGGAAGAATGCTCAGAAAAATGAAATGAAGAAAAATACTTCTGATACAATAAATAAGATTATTCCTCATCGAAGCCCAAAATTTACTGATAGTGTATGTAATCCTTGATATGTTCCTTCTCGTGTAATATCTCGTCATCATTGAATTATGGTTAATATTAAAATTAATAATCCTAATATTAATAGTGAATTATTATATTGATGGAATCATTTAATAAGTCCTGATACTGTTGCTAGTGCTCCAATAGCTCCTGTTAGTGGTCAAGGTCTTATATTTACTAGATGGAAAGTATGATTTGAATGTGTTGTCATTAATTAACTTCTCTAGAATATAATGTGGCTAGTACAGCGAATACGTAGGATTGAATTATTGCTACTGCTGATTCTAAAATTAATAATGTAATTTGTGCAATGATTAATAGAGTTAGGATTGATGATGTTATTCTTGGTCCTGTATTTCCTAAAAGGGTTAATAGGAGATGACCAGCTATTATATTAGCTGCTAATCGTACGGCTAGTGTTCCTGGTCGAATAATATTTCTGATTGTTTCAATACATACTATAAAAGGTATTAGAATGGCTGGTGTACCTTGAGGAATTAAGTGGGCAAATATGTGTTGGGTGTTATTGATCCATCCGTAAATTATAAATCTCAATCATAGAGGTAATGCTAGTGTTAATGTTATTACTAGATGCGTAGATCTGGTGAAGATATAGGGGAATAATCCTATGAAATTGTTGAATAAGATTATTGAGAATAATGAAATGAAAATGAATGTTCTTCCATTAATACCTATTATTCCAATTAATATTTTAAATTCTTTATGTAATGTTTTTAAAATATTATTTCAAATAATTATATATCGTGATGGTATTAATCAAAATATTATTGGAATTATTATTAATCCAATGAATGTTCTTATTCAATTTAATGATAAATTTATGATATTTGTTGATGGGTCGAATACTGAGAATAGATTTGTTATCATTTTCAATTTATTGATTTTTTAATAATATTTCTTTTTCTTGATGATGGTGTTGGTAGTGATATAATAAAGTAATTTATTGAGCAAAATATAATTAATGATATTGAGAATATAATAAATAGTACAAGTCATCTAATTGGTGCTATTTGTGGTATAAAGAAATATTACTTTTGTAATAATTTTAGTATGACATGCTAATGTTATTATTTAACTAACTTCTTCATCAGAAGTAGTTGTTAATTACTATAAACTGGTTTAAGAGACCATTACTTACTTTCAGTCATCTGATGATGAATTTATTATATTTTTAATTCATGAAATGAATGATTCTGTTTTTACTCTTTCAATAACGATAGGTATAAATCTGTGATTTGCTCCACAGATTTCTGAGCATTGTCCAAAGTATAATCCAGGACGATTTATGAAGAAATTTGTTTGATTAAGTCGTCCTGGGGTGGCATCAACTTTTACTCCTAGGGCTGGCACTGTTCATGAATGTAATACATCTGCTGCTGTGATTAATACTCGGATTTGTAAATTTATTGGTAGTACAGTTCGGTTATCTACATCTAATAAGCGAAATCCATTATTATCTATTTCATTATAGGGAATTATATATGAATCAAATTCATAAGGATTATGGAAATCTGTATATTCATAGCTTCAGTATCATTGGTGTCCAATTGTTTTAATGGTAATTGTTGGGTCGATTGAGTCATCTAGTAAATATAATAATCGTAGTGATGGTAATGCAATAAAAATTAATGTAATAGCTGGTAAAATAGTTCAAATTACTTCAATGGTTTGTCCTTCAAGTAATATTCGATTATTAAATTTATTAAAAAATAGTGAGCATATGATATATGTTACTATGATTGTAATCATGGTTAGAATTAATAATGTATGATCGTGGAAGAAGATTAATTGTTCTATAAGTGGAGATGAACTATTTTGTAGATTTAAATTTGCTCATGTTGCCATTTCTAATAAAAGTTTATATTCTTTATATTTGGGGCTTAAATCCAGTGCACTTTTCTGCCATATTAGAAATTTGATAGTAGTGGTAATTCTGAATATCTATGTTCAGCTGGGGGTAAATTTTGGTATCATTCAATTGATCTAATTATATTTAGTGGAAATAATACTATTCGATTTGAAGCTATTCTTTCTCAAATAATAAAAATTAATAGTACAATTCCTACGAATGAGATTGTTGATCCTAATCTTGATACAATATTTCATGTTGTATATACATCTGGATAATCTGAATATCGTCGTGGTATTCCTGCTAGTCCTAGGAAATGTTGTGGGAAGAATGTTATGTTTACTCCAATGAATATAATGATGAATTGAATTTTTAATCATTTTGGGTTTAATGATAATCCTGTAAATAATGGATATCATTGAATAAATCCTGCTATAATAGCAAATACAGCTCCTATTGATAAAACATAATGGAAATGTGCCACTACATAATATGTATCATGTAAAATAATATCGATAGATGAGTTAGCTAAAACAACTCCTGTTAACCCCCCTACTGTGAATAGAAAAACGAATCCTAGTGCCCATAATAGTGATGGGCTATAATTTAATTGTGTTCCATGTAATGTAGCAAGTCATCTGAAAATTTTAATTCCTGTTGGTACGGCAATAATTATAGTTGCTGATGTAAAATATGCTCGTGTATCAACGTCTATTCCTACTGTAAATATATGGTGTGCTCAAACAACAAAGCCTAATAATCCAATTGCTAGTATGGCATAGACTATACCTAGTGTTCCGAATGTTTCCTTTTTTCCTCTTTCTTGACTAATAATATGTGAAATTATTCCGAAACCTGGGAGAATTAAAATATATACTTCTGGATGTCCAAAAAATCAAAATAGATGTTGATATAAAATGGGGTCTCCTCCTCCAGCTGGATCAAAGAATGATGTATTTAAATTACGATCTGTTAAAAGTATGGTAATGGCCCCAGCTAATACTGGTAATGATAATAATAATAGTAAAGCTGTAATAGCTACTGATCATACAAATAAGGGTATTTGATCAAATGATATTCCTGGTGATCGTATATTAATTGATGTAGTAATGAAATTTACTGCTCCTAAAATTGATGATACACCAGCTAGGTGTAATGAGAAAATTGCTAGATCAACTGATCCTCCGGCATGAGCAATCCCTGCTGATAATGGTGGATATACTGTTCATCCTGTACCTGCTCCATTATCTACTATACTACTTGCTAATAAAAGGGTAAGTGATGGTGGTAATAATCAGAATCTTATATTATTTATTCGTGGGAATGCTATATCTGGTGCCCCTAATATTAGTGGTACTAATCAATTTCCGAATCCTCCAATTATAATTGGTATAACTATAAAAAAAATTATTACGAATGCATGGGCAGTAACAATCACATTATAAATTTGGTCATCTCCAATTAAAAATCCTGGTTGGCCTAGTTCAGCACGAATTAGTAGGCTAAGTGAAGTTCCTACTATTCCTGCTCATGCACCAAAGATGAAATATAATGTTCCGATATCTTTATGATTAGTTGAGAAGAATCATTGTTGCGGTAGGATGGCTGAGATAATAGGTAATAAACTGTAAATTTATTTAGGAGAATTTTTTTTCTCTTCTATCATAAGTGGCTTTATATTCAATTTATGATGATAGATTGCAAGTCTATAGGAGTAGTGAAATCTACTAAGGCTTAAAAAATATAATTTTTATTTATAGCTTTGAAGGCTATGAGTTTATTTAACTTAAAGCCTTCAATTTAGATTATATTAAATATTACTGAACATACTATTAATCCAAAGGTTGATATTATAGTAAGTATTATTGTAATAATGATGATTGAATTATTATAATTTGTTTTTATATTTCATTTTATTTCTCTATGTGTTAATAAAAATGCTGCATAGCAAATACGTAAATAATAAAATAAAGTAATTAATGTTATTGTTACTATCAATACAATTAATATAATTAAATTGTTTTCTGTTATATATTGAATTACTATTCATTTGGGTATAAATCCTAGAAATGGTGGTAGCCCTCCTAGGGAAAGGAGGCATAAGAATATTGAAAATTTTATTGTTGTATTATTATTTATGATTATAAATATTTGGTTAATATGGAATGTTTTAAATATATAAAATATTAATACTAATGTTGTTGATAATATTGAATAAATTATGAAGTATATTATTCATATATTTTCTCTTGAAATTATTGCTGCAATTATTCATCCTAGATGATTAATTGATGAATATGCTATAATTTTACGTAAAGATGTTTGATTAACCCCTCCAATTGATCCAATTATTACTGATAGGATAATGATTATAAATGTGAAATTGCTAATTTTTATCAAATATGATGTTAATATAAGTGGAGCAATTTTTTGTCAGGTTATTAATACTAAACTATTTATTCATCTTAATCCTTCTATAACTCCTGGGAATCAAAAATGTAGTGGTGCTGCTCCTATTTTTAATATTAGTGTTGATGAAATTATGATTTGGAATATTTCGTTTGTAATAAATAGTGTTATTGATGATGATAGATGTATTAGGATAATTGAGAATAATAAAATTGTTGATGCTAGTGCTTGAACAAGAAAGTATTTTAGTGATGCTTCTGTTGATAAAATATTTTTTGATGATGATATTAATGGGATGAATGATAGTAAATTAATTTCTAGTCCTATTCATGCTCCCAATCATGAATTTGATGAAATTGAAATTAATGTTCCTCCCATTAATGATAGGAGGAAAAGGTTTTTGGTTAGGTTGTTTTGCATTTAAAAAGAAGAGGGTTTATTCCTCTATAAATGGGGTATGAACCCATTAGCTTATTTAGCTTATCTTTTTATATTTTGGTGTATGTTGCACATAAGTTTTTGATTCTTTTGGAAATAGTTTAATTCTATTAAGTATAATAAAGGTGATATAATCACTTGATCTATCCTATCAAGATAGTCCTTTAATCAGGCACTTTATTTTTTCAAATTTGTGCATTTATATTTATATTGTAATAAAATAGGGATGGTTCTATAATTATAATTATAATTATATATATTAATGTTATAATTAAAATTATATGTATATAAGTGTTTAATATATATACATGGTATATTTATAAACCTTGTATGCTAATAGGAAAAGAATAAAGAATAAGCCTATTATATAATAAGAACTTAACTTATATATATTACCTTATATTAATATATATATATATAATAATAATATATCTATATATTAAATATTTATATAATTATAATTATATATATTAATGTTATAATTAAAATTATATGTATATAAGTGTTTAATATATATACATGGTATA